AAACCATAAATTCCATATACAATATGGGTATATGATAGATCTTCTCTATCTATCCTATTCATTGGTACTGGTCATTGATACTGAAAAAATTGTCTCATTTGTTCGAACTTATGATCTGAACGAGTCGCACATACACCCTAGTACATGTTCCTCGACGCTGAGGACATCCTCTAAGAGCGGGAGATTTTGTAACATTTCTTATTGGCTGTCTTGTGTTTCTAATAAGTTGTTTAATAGTTGGCATGTCGTATGTATATATATGTATATATAGAATAAAATGGGTTGGTTTAGATCGATCTTAACCTGATGATTGATCATCATGAATTATTTCTATTCAATATCAAATCACAGAAAATTTGAATTATGGTTTGAAATAAAATAGATTTATATGAAATCCCCAGTATTTTCATTTTGGACCGCTACAAGATCAACAATGCCATGAGCTTGGGCTTCTGTTGCTGACATAAAAACATCCCTTTCCATATCCTCGGATACAACCCATAAAGGGTTGCCCGTTCTTTGTACATAAACCTTTGTTAGGGTTTCGCGAAGTTTTAGTAGTTCTTCCGCTTCCAGGATAAATTCCCCTGCTTGCGCCTCATAAAAAGAACTAGCAGGTTGGTGAATCATAACCCTGATGATATTGATATAACATCATGAACGGTTCTTCTATCTCGCATGATTGGGCTAAACTAAAGTAGGGGATAAAAAAATAACAAGAAAAAAAATCAAATAGAATTGAATAACCGTACAGGCATCTTTTGTTCATTGCATACGGCTCTGCAATGGAATTGACTTTTTCTTCTCTTCTATTCTATCGAAGAAAGAAATAGAATCCATCTAATCCAGATCGTTGAATGATCCATTTACCACCCTTCTTTTCATAGAAGTAAAAAAGAATACTATGATGGTTCTGTTACTTTATATATTTATCTCGTCTGTGATTTAGCAATCCCAAAGTTTCTTTTTGATACGATCAAATAAGTAAAAAATGATCTTTTTTTTTTCATTTTCGTACTCTTTCTTTCATAGCATAAGTATCAGAAAGAGACTTCTGGTGTGGAAGAAAAATGGTTTGTGACGCTGAAATGTACTCCCGACACATAAGATCAAATCGGAAATAATCTTTATTTCATACTACTATCTCGATACAAAATCTCATGTTATGAAAAAACAATAATGGTTTGTTCATATCGAACCCGAAGTGCCATGCTATTATTACTTATAATTTTCTTTTATAATCAATGTGGCGAAGGCATAGTCTTCTTTTTTTTTTCAATCAAATAAAAACTCATTGGCGCCAAGCGTGAGGGAATGCTAGACGTTTGGTAATTTCTCCTCCGACCAGAATAAAAGATCCCATTGACGCGGCTAATCCCATGCATATCGTATGCACATCAGGTGACACAAATTGCATAGTATCATAAATGGCTATTCCTGGTATTACCCATCCGCCGGGAGAGTTTATAAACAAATAAAGATCCTTAGTACCATCTTCTATACTGAGATATACCATGAGACCAACAAGTTGATTCGAGATCTCGCTATCAACCTCTTGGCCTAAAAAAAGTAATCTTTCTCGATAAAGTCGGTTGATTAGGACAAAATTGTATCTCTTAGAAAATAGAAAAAAATTGCATCCCTTAGGAACCGTACGTGCACCTTTGGATACATACGGTTCAAAAAAAATTGCGAAAAAGAAAAAAAGAATCAATGTGTCGATTCCAGTTTTATTTCTTTTTTTTTATGTAACAGGTTTTCTTAATGAAAGGTCTTCTATTAAAAAAAACGAGATGAGTTTAGGCTCCCTTCCCTCTAAAAAAAAAAAGAGATTACTGAACTTATTAAACTAACCTATCATTGATGTATTGTTTCATCGATATTAAAATCACGATGCCATTGTCTTGTTCCTGAATGGGCCCTTTCAATTCTTTTAGGTTCATGGTCTACCCCGGGAAAAGATCTGTCCGAATTCTATTTGCACATATAGGACAAATGGTCTCAGTACCATTTTTTTGTTATGACTTCTTTTTTTTTGTTAATTTCGTGTCTTGCTTTCCCAAAACTATTTGATGTATTCATCATACTATTCCGTTGGTTGGCAATTTGGGATCACTACTATCACTACTATAGTAATAGTAGGTATAAAGTAATAGTAGGTATAAGAATCATTTATGATACAAGTGGTAATCATACATATATTATATTAACAATTTGTTATCGATTTGGTATTTTCTGAACGGAGCCTGGATACTTTATTTTATCAGTCCAAGTAAACCATAAATTCTTCTAAATTGATAATATTGATCCCCAATATAAAATAAATTGATCTAATTGCACTTCACGCTCCGAATGATTGATTGATGCCTCACTCAATACAATATCTCTTGGGCGAAACAGAGGATATCTCGATCAGGGGAGAGAACGGGTAAATCCCATATGACCCAATATGTCTGACAAGTCGCACTATACGTCAACCCAAACCGCATCTTCCTCTCCAGGACTCCGAAAAGGTACTTTTGGAACACCAATGGGCATTAAATTAAAGAAAAAAATTTAGTACTATACTTCACTTTAATATGGAAACGTAACAATCAATGGTTTATTGTCTTCATCCCTTTTTTCTCTTTATTCTATTTGATACATAGATTGGAAAGTTTATAGAGTAAGACAGAATGAATAAAGAAAAAATTTGAACGAAGAAATCGATCGTTCGAATGATAAACAAGTATCTATCCATTCGTTCCCCAAAAATGGGACCAATCCTCCCATTGCGTATTGGTACTTATCGGGTATAGAATAGATCTGCTTCTCTTTGTTCTTACGAACAAAATTGTTCCGTTATTTTCAATGGAATGGAATAAATATTAATCCTTTCTGATACGGAATCTACTGAAAAGGTTAGGTACATAGTTAGTATATATAGTCTTTTCCAATGCGATAAAATAAAGTGACATAGTGTCTATTTTTCTTTGATAAAGAGGTATTTCCATGGGTTTACCTTGGTATCGTGTTCATACTGTCGTATTGAATGATCCCGGTCGATTGCTTTCTGTTCATATAATGCATACAGCTCTAGTTTCTGGTTGGGCTGGTTCGATGGCTTTATACGAATTAGCGGTTTTTGATCCCTCTGATCCCGTTCTTGATCCAATGTGGAGACAAGGTATGTTCGTTATACCCTTCATGACTCGTTTAGGAATAACCAATTCGTGGGGTGGTTGGAGTATTTCAGGAGGAACTATAACAAATCCGGGTATTTGGAGTTATGAAGGTGTGGCAGGGGCACATATAGTGTTTTCCGGTTTGTGCTTCTTGGCAGCTATCTGGCATTGGGTATATTGGGACCTAGAAATATTCTGTGATGAACGTACGGGAAAACCTTCTTTGGATTTGCCCAAGATCTTTGGAATTCATTTATTTCTCTCAGGAGTAGCTTGCTTTGGCTTTGGCGCATTTCATGTAACAGGTTTGTATGGTCCTGGAATATGGGTGTCCGATCCTTATGGACTAACTGGAAAAGTACAATCTGTAAATCCAGCGTGGGGCGCGGAAGGTTTTGATCCTTTTGTTCCGGGAGGAATAGCCTCTCATCATATTGCAGCGGGTACATTGGGCATATTAGCAGGCCTATTCCATCTTAGTGTCCGTCCGCCTCAACGTCTATACAAAGGATTACGTATGGGCAATATTGAAACTGTACTTTCCAGTAGTATCGCTGCTGTTTTTTTTGCAGCTTTTGTTGTTGCTGGAACTATGTGGTATGGTTCAGCAACTACCCCAATCGAATTATTTGGTCCTACTCGTTATCAGTGGGATCAGGGATACTTTCAGCAAGAAATATATCGAAGAGTTAGTGCCGGGCTAGCCGAAAATCTTAGTTTATCGGAGGCTTGGTCTAAAATTCCCGAAAAATTAGCTTTTTATGATTATATTGGTAATAATCCGGCAAAGGGGGGATTATTCAGAGCAGGCTCAATGGACAATGGGGATGGAATTGCTGTTGGATGGTTAGGACACCCCGTCTTTAGAGATAAAGAAGGGCGCGAGCTTTTTGTACGTCGTATGCCTACTTTTTTTGAAACATTTCCGGTAGTTTTGGTAGATGAAGACGGAATTGTGAGAGCTGATGTTCCTTTTAGAAGGGCAGAATCAAAGTATAGTGTTGAACAAGTAGGTGTTACTGTTGAGTTCTATGGTGGCGAACTTAATGGAGTAAGTTATTCTGATCCTGCTACTGTGAAAAAATATGCTAGACGTGCCCAATTAGGTGAAATTTTTGAATTAGATCGGGCTACTTTGAAATCCGATGGTGTTTTTCGTAGCAGTCCAAGGGGTTGGTTCACTTTTGGGCATGCTACGTTTGCTTTGCTCTTCTTTTTCGGACACATTTGGCATGGCGCTAGAACCTTGTTCAGAGATGTTTTTGCTGGTATTGATCCAGATTTGGATGCTCAAGTGGAATTTGGAACATTCCAAAAACTTGGAGATCCAACTACAAGGAGACAAGTAGTCTGATACGACATTGTTGTGGTATCTTTCGCCTCTATTTTTTTTTATTTGACATTGGGTATCAGAGAAATCTTGACTTGAATCACCATCTTTTCTTTGACTTTTTTTCTTTCTTTATATGATATGGTAAATGATCCCAAATGAATAGGTGTGGAAGCTATAATTGTAAACCACGATCGAGTCCATGGAAGCATTGGTTTATACATTCCTTTTAGTCTCGACTTTAGGGATAATTTTTTTCGCTATCTTTTTTCGAGAACCACCTAAGGTTCCGACTAAAAAAATGAAATAACCTTTCGAAATAATTTAATTGAAGTAATGAGCCTCCCATATTGGGAGGCTCATTACTTCAACTAGTCCCCGTGTTCTTCGAATGGATCTCTTAGTTGTTCAGAGGGTTGCCCAAAAGCGGTATATAAGGCGTACCCAGTAAAGCTTACAAGTAAACCAGATATGGAGATGGCGACTAGGGTTGCTGTTTCCATTTTTAGATAATTTCAAGATCACAATGGATCTACGATAAGATCGTTTATTTACAACTACAACGGAATAGTATACAAAGTCAACAGATCTCAACCAATCGTTAAATAGGATTTATGGCTACACAAACCGTTGAGGATAGTTCTAGATCTGGGCCAAGACGAACTACTGTAGGGGATTTATTGAAACCATTGAATTCGGAATATGGTAAAGTAGCTCCGGGATGGGGGACTACACCGCTTATGGGGGTCGCAATGGCTCTATTTGCGATATTCCTATCTATTATTTTGGAAATTTATAATTCTTCCGTTTTACTGGATGGAATTTCAATGAGTTAGGTTTATAAGAACTATGAAGTCCTAGTCTTTCAATCAAAGAAAAAATTACTTTAGACTTGGATTTCTAGACCATTCTATTCTGGTAGTTCGACCGTGGAATTTATTTGTTTCGGTATTTCCGGAATATGAGTGTGTGACTTGTTATAATTGATCCTATTGATAATACATAGAATGGACCTGTTATCTCTATCAAGATGATTCTACCTCGTCGGATATTTATTCTAGTATCTGGAGCACGGAATATATAGAATAGATCAAGAAAAGAAATATTTGAACTATGATTCATACCTACTATTTATTCAGACCCCGCAACCGGACTCAAAAAAAATTCAAATAGGTATTTCCTAAATCAAACGAATTTTATTCCTTCAGATTTATTTTGACCGAAGGATAACTCTTTCTCTAGATTTTGTTGAGTCATTACATCCATTCATTCAATAAGTGATCATCAAAGGTTCTTACTCAGAGAACCTTTGAGTTTAGCTTGAGGCTAAATCATCGTGGTTCTAGTATGAATCTGAGGTTTCAATTGATTCATAGGGTCTCAACAAGAGAATTCCTATCAATAGTAAAACAAGAGTAAATCCGCAGTACGCACAAAAAAAACAATAAATCAAATAACAAATAAAAAATAGGGAAGAGAAGATTCAAGAGGCCTGTAACGATCAACATAAAGAAAGACAGATGAGCCAACTTGATATTTTTTGGCATTATCATCACAAAGAAGAGATTCCGGATTTTTGTTACTTCGTATCTTCGAGGCAAATCGAATCAAGCGGCTAATGAAGTTTTTAACTTTCTATTATATATCCGTTGAAATCAGTATTTGTGTGTTTCCGCTTGAGCCGTACGAGATGAAATTCTCATATACGGTTCTCAGAGGGGGAGTTCTATTGGGTTACCTATCTCAATAAAGTATATGATTGGTTTGAGGAACGTCTTGAGATTCAGGCGATTGCAGATGATATAACTAGTAAATATGTTCCTCCTCATGTCAACATATTTTATTGTTTAGGGGGGATCACACTTACTTGTTTTCTAGTACAAGTAGCTACGGGTTTTGCTATGACTTTTTACTATCGTCCAACCGTTACAGAGGCTTTTTCCTCTGTTCAATACATCATGACTGAGGCCAACTTTGGTTGGTTAATCCGATCAGTTCATCGATGGTCAGCAAGTATGATGGTTCTCATGATGATCCTGCACGTATTTCGTGTGTATCTCACAGGTGGATTTAAAAAACCTCGCGAATTAACTTGGGTTACAGGTGTGGTTTTGGCTGTATTGACTGCATCTTTTGGTGTAACTGGTTATTCCTTACCTCGGGACCAAATTGGTTATTGGGCAGTAAAAATCGTGACAGGCGTACCTGAAGCTATTCCTGTAATAGGATCGCCTTTAGTAGAGTTATTACGTGGAAGTGCTAGTGTGGGCCAATCCACTTTAACTCGTTTTTATAGTTTACACACTTTTGTATTGCCTCTCCTTACTGCCGTATTTATGTTAATGCACTTTCCAATGATACGTAAGCAAGGTATTTCCGGTCCTTTATAGAGAAGACATATCATAGATATTTGTAATTGATCATATATCGGGGAGGACAATAGTATTTCATTGCTACAAATATGGATTATTGAAAAAATAAGACATGTTTTTTGGATACTTCTCTTCAACTCGGAAGTATTGTATTCCTTATTTGATACGAATAGTTGAAGTGAATTTTCCGAAGAGAGGATGGATTATGGGAGTGTGTGACTTGAACTATTGATTTAGCCATGCAGATATATGATTTTATTTGCCACGTTGGAATTCACAACCAAATGTGTCTCCGCATCCAACCAAAACGTAAGTCCCCTACGTAGCAGAGGATAGGCCGGTTCGCTTGAGGAGAATATTTTCTATGATCATACCCGAATCATGTTATCCACGAACAGGCTCCGTAAGATCCGTAGAATAGAATAAGTGATGTGGCATGATCCAATGTTCTATCTATTCCACTTAACTTATTTATTTATTATAGTGTGGAAATGCATTCATTTCCTTTGCATCGATTCCGATCTATGATACTATCGGAGTGAAAGAAGGGATCTAAGGAAGAACAGAGGCTAGACTTTATTAGTAACAAGTAAATACTTTTTACGTAAGAAACTCGAGATATGGTGGGGATAAA